AATGTATCTCCTTCGTAAAGGATTTCTCCATAATGTCCATGAACAGTTGCTCCTGGAGTAGCCAAATAAGGCTTAGCTGATCGTATTACCACAGAGTCAACTTGAAGAATTAGAACTTGACCTGATTTTAAATGTTTTTTGGCTATACATACATTTTCACAAAGAAACTGCCCAAGACTAACGATTGTAGATGTCTCTTCACAATAATTGTAATGGAGAAAATACCAATTCAATTTGAATGGATTCAAAATGATGTTACTGCATGAATAGGGATTATAAATTTTACCATTTTCATCCAGTAAATAATATTTAAGTATTTGAAAAATCTGTTTGAAATTGTCAAGTTGCAAGTAGTTAGTTACCAAGATCTGATTATGGGTTATTAAATGGGAAAATAAATCGAAATTATAAATTGGAAAGCCTGTTCCTAAGGGGCCCAACGAATTCCTAAATGGAATTAGGGGGTCCTTTTTGATTGATTCTTTTATCACATTGGTAGATTTTACATCGTTGAATGGGCCTATTCGAGAACAATTGGATGATGACAAAATTATAAAAGATTGAGATTCCTTATTTCGATTCAACAATGTATGAATAGTTCCTTGATTTGGATTAAGGGATTCTTGAATCACTGCCTTGGAATAGGAATAAATGGAAGAAAACGGATTGACATTAGCGCGATCTGATCCATTCTCAGAGATCAATCCTGAACCCGGCAGATCGTTCCTTTTTCCGGTATATGAAATAGGTGACTTCGCTAAGTCGATTCTTATAAAATCTCTAATCAAACCATTTGTCCTTATTTCAACAAAGGAAGCACAGGCCTTTTCGATCTTTTTGTCTTGGTCCCAATTCAACACTAAACAAGTCCGAACTAATTGAATACTTGTGTCCCAAATTTCAAGAATTGGGTCGTAATAAAGGATATAATTGACAACTCGAAGTTGTAGATTATCACTTTCCTGCAAGAGATCCGCCGGGAAAAGTCTTCCTAAATTTATACCATCCGTTTTTTTATATGGGACTACGGGTTGAACCAAAACAAAATACTTTTTTTCATACCTGGAAAGTTTCATTCGTTGGATATAGAGCCAATTTTTAAATTTTTTGTATTCTTTGGAATTTTGTTTTCCCCCTCCTGGTGGTATCAATCGGAATGCCTTATTTGTCTTTCCAGGAAAATGGATATCTCCAGAAAAGATTATCAGTTTAATTTTTTCTGCTTTTTTCTTCACTCGGACCAATCCGCCTACCCGACTTCTTCTATTTAAAGTGATTTGTGTATCTACCCCAATAAGACTATTGTGCCGTACCATTATGGAAGAAGATTCGGCCAAAATGTGGACTTCCACGGGAATAAAAAAAAAGGGATTTACTTCCTTTTGATATTTTGGCCAAAATACCTTGACCCCTCGATACTCAATCAAATCCTCTTCGTTGACGATTGAATTCAGTTCTCTAGTCTCATATTTAGTAAGTCCCGAGCTCTTTCTTATATATCGAGGATCATCGAAATAAGCAAGAATACTATTTCTACGGAGAATACTATTTCTGGGGATTTCAATTGAGATACCTGAAGAAGGTATTAGTTGGTTCTCGCCTTCTTGAATCGAGTCGAGTGGGATGATGACTCTATTTCTTCGCCTCTTTGCCAATAAATCAGAATTCCCCTCGAGAATGCCCGGATATCTGAGATTAAAACGACCAGTACAGGTCATTCGATTAAGTTCTGAATAATCAGGAATCCTATCTCCTTTTTGATTTTTACCAGAAAAATACGAACTAAAAAATTTGTGTCTCACTTGATTATTAGTTACTGAGGGGTTAGAAATATATCTTCGCTTAACAGAAAGAGAATAAGCGCTCATTTGATCTTGATCCTTGTGGATCGAACAGGGGCCTAGACTAGATCTCCAGGGCTCCCCTAATAATATCCATAAATGACTTGTTTTTGGTAAGAGATGAATATTACCATATGTAAATTCAGGTGCATGGTACACATCGGTATTCCAGTGCATTTCGCCCTCTGAGTCAGAATAAATATGTTTTCGAACCTTCTCTTTCAAATTCAAAGTGGATGTTCTCGCGCGAATCTCAGCAATGACTTGTTCTGATTCTACATATTGATCGTTTTGAACTAAAAGAAAACTTTTGGGCGGAATACACACATTGTGTATAATATCTTCACTCTCAATAGTTACATACAAGTCTCTAGAACATAGAAAAGCAGGATGTCCATGACGTGTACGTGTCGGATGAACCAAATCCTCATTGAATTTTATTTTTCCATTAGAAGGGGCTCGCACATGTTCTGCAGTACCCCCTGTGAATACTCCGCCAGTATGAAAAGTTCTTAATGTTAATTGAGTGCCCGGTTCTCCAATAGATTGACCTGCAATAATACCTACAGCTTCTCCCAATTCGACCAGGTCGTCATGAGCTGGACTCCGGCCATAACATAATTGACAAATCCAAGATGTACTCCTACAAGTAAAGGGGGTTCGAATAGAGATTGGTTGTGCTCTAAAAGTTATGAATCTATTGACAAGTCCAACCCCAATATCTTGATTTCTAGTAGCAATGCATCGTGACCCTATATATATATCATCTGCTAATACACGGCCAATTAATGTTTGGATAAAAATCCTATCCGCCATCATTCCATTTCGAGGACTTACAGAAATACCTCGAACGGTGCCACAATCTGTTCGACGTACAACAATGTGTTGCACTACTTCAACAAGTCTGCGCGTGAGATATCCTGCATCTGATGTTCGGATAGCGGTATCCACAACTCCTTTACGGGCTCCGTAGCAAGAAATAATATATTCTGTTAAAGAGAGTCCTTCGCGTAAATTGCTTTGAATGGGTAAATCAATCATTTGTCCTTGGGGATCCGACATTAATCCTCTCATACCTACTAATTGATGTACCTGAGATGCATTTCCTCTGGCTCCCGAAAAAGACATTATATGGACTGGATTAAAAGGATCGGTCATCCGAAAATTAGGAGTCATTTCTTGTCGCAAATATTCACTTGTGGCATACCATATCTCGATCGATTGACGTAATTTTTCTACCGCGTGTACATTCCCATAATGATGGTGTTTTTCCAAAATAAAACTTTGTTGTTCAGCGTCTTGAACGAGCCATCTTTTAGAAGGTATTGTTAAAAGATCATCAATTCCTAATGAAATGGATGCGGCGGTAGCTTGTCGGAAACCCAGAGTCTTTACTTGATCCAGGATATGTGATGTATATCCTATTCCATAGTGATCAATAAATCGACTAATAAGTCGTTTCATGGCAGTTCCGTCTATCACTTTATTGTGAAAGACCTGAGTGGGCCGTTCTGCCATCAGTACCTCCATATTGCGTTGCGCTGAGTAGAATTTGACAATGGGTTTGAGTCAGTGATTGGAAAACTTCCTTTTCTAGATCTTGATTCACGTAGAAATTCCGCAATTCTAGTCCTAGTTAACCCGGCGAGACTCGAATTCCCGCTGGTAGCATAGAATTATAACAGCCCTGCCAAAACCCCTGTATGGCTTCTTCTATTTCTCGATAAAGAGAAATATGACCAAGAGTGGTTCGAATATATATATAAAGAATTTCTTTTTTTATACTTCTTACTATTAGATAGTGTCCATAAATCTCATAATAGGTCCCCAAAGATTCATAGTGAATTTCGATAGGAGCTTCTCTTGTAGCAATAACACGTTGATCTAGTCGCCACCGCAGCCACAAAGGACTACCTAAATTGATTCGTTTTTGCCGATAAGCTCCAATTGCATCATAGGCATTACAAAAAAAGGGTTCTTTTTTTTTTGTATACTTATAGTTATTATCTTCATTTTGATAGTTTCTACGATTACATGGATTATACCTATTTACACAAATACCCCGACGATTTCCACTCGTTAAGACATAGAGTCCACTAAGCATATCTTGGGTTGGTGCAGAAATGGGATCTCCAATAGTTGGAGACAAAAGATTCATATGAGAAAACATAAGTAAACGTGCCTCTGCTTGAGCCTCTAAAGATAAAGGCACATGAACAGCCATTTGATCCCCGTCAAAGTCTGCATTGAAGCCCTTACAAACTAATGGATGTAAACAAATAGCACGCCCTTCCACTAAAACGGGGAGGAATGCCTGTATGCCTAATCTATGCAGAGTAGGCGCTCTATTCAGCAATACAGGATGGTCATCCAGAATTTCCTGAAGTATTTCCCATACAATAGGTTTTTTTTTCCGAATTTGACTCTTAGCAACTCCTATGTTCGAAGCAAGATGTTTTCTAATTAGGTCACGAATTACAAATGCCTGGAAAAGTTCTATTGCAATTTCGCGAGGCAATCCACATCGATGTAATGAAAGTGAAGGGCCCACGACAATCACTGACCGCCCTGAATAATCGACTCGTTTACCAAGCAGAGTCTCGCGAACTCTTCCTTCTTTGCCTTCAATTACATCTGAAAGCGACTTGTAAATTCTATTATGATCATCCCTCATTGGTTGTCCGCAGATTCCATTATCAAGAAGTGCATCCACGGCTTCTTGTAGTAATTTTTCCTGAGATATTATTAATTCTTCTGGTGTAGCTATACTTGTTGTTAATAGATCTGTAAGAGTATTATTCCGATAGATAATTCTTCTATAGATTTCATTAATATCCGAGGTCACTAGTTTATCCTCATCTATATGATAGATTGGTCTCAACTCAGGAGGAAGAACTGGTAATAGACACAAAACCATCCATTTTGGTTCTATATTTGTTCGAATAAAATGCTTAGCCAATTCCATGCGTCTAAGCAAAAAATCTTTTCTTCTTCCAACTTTTCGATCTTCCCATTCATTCCCTGTGGATTCCTCTTCCTCCAATTCTTTCCATTCTACCAATGAATAATCTATAATCATTCGTAAATCTAGATTGGCTAATTGTTGTCTGATAGAACCTCCCCCGGTAGACATCTCTCGATTTCGAAATGTATCGAAGC